GGTAGAACTTATTAGATACCAGAGTTGATGGTATCTAATAAGTTTTTCTAGCCATCTTCTTTTTTTTGTTGTATCATCTAGAATTGATTGTATTCAATTGGCGGAATCAAAATGTGGTGTATAATAAAGAACCTCTAAAGAACTTATTTTTCTTATTTTTATGTGTTTTTTTTTTTACTAGTAGGAAATAACATTAACAGCTTCTACTCGTGTCCTAGCTCGTCTGAGAGCTAGATTCGCCTCAATTGCTTGTCTCTTTCCCTGAGCTCTACTCAAGTTAGCTTCGGCTATTTCAAGAGCTTGTTGAGCTTCTTGCGGATCAATGTCAGTACTAATCTCCGCATCATTTCCTAAAATAGTGATCTCATTATTACTTATTCTAGCGAAACCACCCATCAAGGCTACCGTTAACCATTGGTCGTTGAGACGTATTCTCAAAAGACCTATATCTACCGCTGTGGCAATAGGGGCGTGGTTTGGTAATACGCCAATTTGTCCACTATTAGTAGATAAAATGATTTCTTTCACTTCTGAATCCAAAATAATTCGATTGGGAGTCAGTACACAAAGATTTAAGGTCATTTCTTCAATTTGCTCTCCCCTTCTAAGTTCATAGCTTTCGCGGTAGCTTCGTCGATGTTACCTACCAAATAAAAGGCCTGCTCGGGAAGACTGTCTAATTCTCCAGAAAGGATCAATTGAAACCCCCTAATTGTTTCGGCGAGACCAACATATTTCCCTGGAGAACCGGTAAAGACTTCTGCCACGAAGAAGGGTTGTGATAAGAAGCGTTCAATTTTTCGTGCTCTTGCTACAGTTAAACGATCTTCTTCGGATAATTCGTCCAACCCCAGGATAGCTATAATGTCCTGAAGTTCTTTGTAACGTTGTAAAGTTTCCTTAACTCTTTGCGCAGTTTCATAATGTTCCTCGCCAACGATCCGAGGTTGTAACATAGTTGACGTTGAATCTAAAGGATCGACTGCTGGATAAATACCTTTGGCAGCTAATCCTCTTGATAGTACGGTAGTAGCATCTAAATGTGCAAATGTCGTGGCAGGAGCAGGGTCGGTCAAATCATCTGCAGGTACATAAACTGCTTGGATCGAAGTTATAGACCCTTCTTTGGTGGAAGTAATTCTTTCTTGTAAAGAACCCATTTCGGTACTAAGGGTGGGTTGATAACCCACTGCAGAAGGCATTCTCCCTAATAAGGCAGATACTTCTGATCCCGCTTGGACGAAACGAAAGATATTGTCGATGAATAAAAGCACGTCTTGTTCATTAATATCCCGGAAATATTCTGCCATGGTTAGTGCAGTCAAACCTACTCTCATACGAGCTCCTGGCGGTTCATTCATTTGACCATAGACTAGAGCTTTCGATTCTGCAATATTTTTTTCATTAATTACCCCAGATTCTTTCATTTCCATGTAGAGATCATTTCCTTCACGAGTACGTTCACCTACTCCACCAAATACGGATACGCCTCCATGAGCTTTGGCAATGTTGTTGATCAATTCCATGATAAGTACTGTTTTACCCACGCCGGCTCCCCCAAATAGTCCAATTTTTCCTCCACGGCGATACGGAGCTAAAAGATCCACCACTTTAATCCCTGTTTCAAAGATTGATAATTTCGTATCTAACTGTATAAAGGCAGGCGCAGATCTATGAATAGGCGATGTTGTACGAGTATCTACAGGACCTAAGTTATCAACAGGCTCTCCAAGAACATTGAAAATTCGCCCGAGAGTAGCTCCGCCGACTGGAACACTTAGAGCAGCTCCTGTATCAATCACTTCCATTCCTCTCGTCAGACCATCTGTAGCACTCATAGCTACAGCTCTAACTCGATTATTTCCTAATAATTGTTGTACCTCACAAGTCACATTAATTTGCTGACCGGCAGTATCTCGGCCTTTAACTACCAAAGCGTTATAAATATTAGGCATCTTGCCCCGGGGGAAAACAACATCCAGTACTGGGCCAATAATTTGAGCGATACGCCCTAGGTTTTTTTCTTCAAGTGTGGAAACCGTAGAACCAGAAGGATTCGGATTGATTTTCATATATAATAAAGTGAAATATTTCTAAATTTTTTTGATTGGAAGAGTATGGTACATAGTACCGAATTGCAAATAAATATCCGATAGCAGCTTGATTGATTAATTCAATACGAACTAAATGGGAATTAGCACTCGATTTAGTTGGTACCACCCAACCGAATAAAATTCAATCGTTTACTCATTAAATTTAAATGAGTAAATTTTCAAGTTCAATCTATTCTTTTTTCAAAAGATCAGATGAATAAGAATTGTGAGTAAGTGAAGTGTGTTTCATTTCTCTATCATTATATTATAGAAAATACCATCTATACTCGATTAGATGAAATCTATGAAATTCTAACTCGTGATTCACTATTACGATCTCATTGACTGTTGTTCCTTATTTTCTTTTCTATATATCTATATATATAGTTTAGTTAGTGTCTATTTTT